AGAACTCCTTTATCTATCAAATATCAAAACTATCCAATATTTCAAAACAAATTCACTGATTACCCACAGTCAGGAATAGAATAATTGGGGGAAAGAGATTGTGATAATCAAAGCGGCAAAACAAGACAGAAATTGGCTAGTTATCATTATTAAGAAATCTAATTGTTATTTTTGTATTGGTCATTAAGGAACACAAAAGAAAGGAGAAAAAGAAAGGTCGATTGACAAAAAAAATAATTTACAAGATAGAATTTATCTGTATCAATTCCAACAAATATTGAACTTAAAAAGAAGATCAATTTCTTTATACCGAAATGGTTTGATATATGAGATAAATCTATTATTTCGATTTGGTACTTGTTTGAATTGAGTTGCGTGGATTTGCATACGTAAAAAAACCACAAAAAGAGTTTCGTTTTATGGTTGTTCCGCCTGCTTTGGCTCGAATGAACCTTCTGATGAAACTTCAGACTTAAGTTATGTTACTTCAGACTTAAGTTATGTTACAGAAAAAAGAAGATTCTTGCATTTTTCCCTCCTACTGAGAAAGCGTCTATTTTTCGCGCATTTCTCAAAAAACTTCAATTGGTACGCGCAAAAAATAGGCCAATTCGGCAGCTTTTTGTTCAATTTCTCGTGGAGTCAAATTCTCATCAGTACGAGTTAAGGGAATGGTCCCCTGGCCCCGGATGTCCATATAAAGGACACGACGCGCATAAATACCCTCTTTAACTTCTATTCGAATGGACTGAATATCCTTTATAAGGAATCGGAGGAATATGCGACGATTTTTTCCAGGAAATCCCCAACGAAAAATACACACTATGTCTTCCTTTCTATCGAATCGATCATAACCACTGCCTACATTCCAGGAAATTGTGCACCACAAATAGGAGCTAATAAAGAGACCCGCAATTCCGTAGAAAGACATCACGATTCCTTGTGGAAAAAAAACGATTTGCTGAGACGGAAAAAAAGATATCAAATTTCTACCAAGATAACTGGAAGTTCCAACCAATAAGAATCCTAATGAACCTAAAAAAAGGATAAAAGCCCAGCAGAAATTACTTATTTTTCGAGACCCCTTTATAAGTTCTATCCATATATGTTCTGATCGCCAACTCATACTTGATACGATTACATTTTATTAGAATTGAGAGAATACCTCAAATTAATTTGACTTTACTTTTTTTGTTTCCGAAGTAACTCTCATCAACTAGCACTAGTTTGATGTAAACCTTTAGGAGTAATTCATCAAATTAGTTAAATCTAATAAATCGAAAATAATAACATACCCTTCATATGATCCCACTATACATATAGATCCACCGACTTTCTCTTTCAGTTATCCAGTGATCCTGATCGATTTGAAAACAGCTAGAATTCATTTACCTATATATCATGTTTCTGCAGGCGTAAGAGTTCTTTCCTTTATGTTCGTCAAAAATCATATGTTATACCATATTCTACTACATAGATATCTTATCTGTGTTATGATACAAATCTAAGTTTTGAAAAAAAAAATGGAAGAGATTGGGTCCCATCGGATCTAAATAATCTTATTTTTTTGAACATGAAGAGATAAAGAAGCCATTGCAATTGCCGGAAATACTAGGCCTACTAAAGGCACAAAAATAGAGGGAAAGCTGAAAGTTGTCATAGAATAGGTGCCTCGATTTATTATTTGTACCTGTTATTATTATTTATAAATAAAGATATCTTATAATAATTATAATTAAGAATTTGAATTCTTTTGAATTTTATTATTAATTTAATTAAATTTGAAATTCTTAGTATAGATCTAAGTATCTATATATCTATATTTAAATATCTAAGTGAATATATAGAAAGTTAATATATAGAATAAACGCAAAAAGTATAGAACTAACCAAATGAACTTATTCATCTTTTGAATCTTTCTACACGAAAGATATATATAATAATCTACTTTTTCTTTTTCTTGATTTCTTTGTCTTTTATTCTTGTCTTCTAATTTTAGAATCTTAGAGATTATCGAAAGATTCATTAGAATCCGAACCAATAGGGATTTGTAGCTAAAACGGGATTTTCGGAAAATGGAAATAAAATAGAGAAAAATAAAAAACTCTCCATTTTTTATATTTGAATTATATACGTAAGATAAGAAGAAATTCGTTTTGTTTGCCTAATTTGACGAATTCACTCTTTTTTTTTGATAGAGACTTCTTAATTAGTAATCAGAAATCTAGGTAAAAAAAGAATTATCCGCAACTTTTGATTCTTTCTACAATTCGATCTTATGTCACCAAAGAAAATTCCATTCTTATTTCCTTTGATTCCGATAAACTAACTACTCATTTGCTACAAATAACAAATAATTGAACTTACTGCTCTATTTCATTTTGATTCAAAGGAAAGAAAGCGTGGAACTTAAATAACTCACTTAGAACACTTTTTAAAAGATTACGTGGTACCATTAGGTCGAATAAACCTTTCTGGAATAAATATTCAGCCACTTGCG